CCTTCTTATTATTAATCGCCTAGAATTTGAACAGAAACTAAATCCATTTGATAGAAAAACATGCGCAAAGCAAATGGATTATTTATTGAACTTAATCAATAAATTTGCTGTAAAATCAAGTTTGAATTTTAAAAGACCTTTTTTAGTTCCCGAACACGAACAAGTAAGAATTGATTCAGAAGATAGAATCAAAATTTTCAAATTTTTATTTGATGCAGATACAACTCTTCCCAACGAGAAAACAATAAAAAAAAAATCTATTGCACTAAAAGAAATCCAAAAAAAAGTCCCTCGATGGTCATACAAATTAATTAACAATTTGGAACAACAGGAGGGAGAAAGCGAGGAAAGTGTGGTAGTGGATCATGAGATTCGCTCAAGAAAAGCAAAACGTATAGTTATTTTTACTGATAACCAACGGAATACTGATACTTATAGTAATACCCAAGAAACTAATAATACTGATCAAACAGACCAAGTGGCTTTGATACATTATTCACAACAATCGAATTTTCGTCGAGACATAATCAAAGGCTCTGTGCGTGCTCAAAGACGTAAAATAGTTACTTGGAAATTCTTTGAGGCAGATGCGCATTCCCCCCTCTTTTTGGACCGAATAGAAAAATCCCCCATTTTTTCTTTTGATATTTCCGAACGTATAAACCTAATTTTGAGAAATTTTATGTGGACAAACACAGAACTCAAAATTTCGGATTCTAAAGAGAAAACCACAGAAGAAAGTGAGAAAAAAAAGGAAGAGGATAAAAAAGAGGAAGCCAAAAGAAAGGAGAAAGTACGTATAGAAATAGCGGAAGCCTGGGATAGTATTTTACTTGCTCAAGTACTAAGAGGTTTTTTGTTAGTAACCCAATCGATTCTTAGAAAATATATTATATTGCCTTCATTGATAATAGTTAAAAATATCGCCCGTATGCTATTGTTTCAATTTCCCGAATGGTCCGAGGATTTTAAAGATTGGAATCGAGAAATGTATGTTAAATGCACCTATAATGGCGTTCAATTATCAGAAAAAGAATTTCCAAAAAACTGGTTAACAGACGGTATTCAGATTAAGATCCTATTTCCTTTTCGTCTGAAACCTTGGCACACATCTAACCCACGAGCCCCTTATAATGATCCAATGAAAAAGAAAGATTCAAAAAATGATTTTTGTTTTTTAACAATTTTTGGAATGGAAGCTGAATTCCCTTTTGATTCTCCCAGAAAACAACTTTCATTTTTTGAACCCATTTTTAAAGAACTCAAAAGAAAAATTAGAAAATTGAAAAAGAAATGCTTTCTAATTCTAAGAATTTTAAAAGAAAAAACAAAATTGTTTGTAAATGTTTTAAAAGAAACAAAAAAATGGGTCATTAAAAGGATTCTTTTTTTAAAAGAAATAAAAAAAGAACTCTCACAAATAAATCCAATTCTATTATTTGGATTGAGAAAAAGAAAAGTATATGAATTGAGTAAAACGAAAAAAGATTCTATAACCAGTAATCTGATGATTGATGAATTGTCCATTGAAACTATACCATCATCCATTGAAACTATACCTCGGAATTGGACAAATTATTCATTGACAGAAAAAAAAATGCAGGATCTAACTGATAGAACAAGCACAATCATAAACCAAATAGAAAAAATTACAAATCAAAAAAAGGGCGGATTTCGAATTCCAGATCCAAATATTCGTTCTAACAAAATAAGTGATGATGATAAAGGGTTGGAATCACAAAAAAATATTTGGCAGATATTAAAAAGAAAAAATGCTCGACTAATACGTAAATTACATTATTTTATGAAATTTTTCATTGAAAGGATATACATAGATATCTTTCTGTGGATCATTAATATTCCTAGGATCAATACACAACCATTTCTTGAATCAATAAAAAAAATTATTAATAAATACATTACCAATAATGAAACAAATCAAGAAAAAATGGATAAAACAAATCAAAGTTTAATTCACTTTATTTCGACTATAAAAAAGGCACTTTATAATACTAATATTAGTAATAAGAATTCAAATACTTTTTGTAACTTATCCCACTTTTCACAAGCCTATGTATTTTACAAACTCTCACAAACCCAATTTATTCCTTTTTATTTTTATAAGTTAAAATCTGTCTTTCAATGTAATGGAGCAGCCCCCTTTATTAAGAATGAAATAAAGGATTATTTTATTGGAACACAAGAACTTTTTCATTCTCAATTAAGACATAAGAATCGTCAGAATTCTGGAATAAATCAATGGACAAATTGGTTAAGGAATCATTATCAATATGATATATCTCAGATTAGATGGTCTAGACTAGTACCACAAAAATGGCGAAATCGATTCAATCAACACTGTATGAATCAAAATAAGGATTTATGCAACTCCTCTAAAAAAACAAAATTTATTCACTACGAAAAACAAAATAATTTTGAAACGGCTTCATTACTAAACGAAAAAGAGAATTTTAAAAAACAATATAGATATGATCGGTTAGCATATAAATCTATTAATTCTGAAGATACGAAGTACTCTTCAATTTATGAATCGCCATTACACGTAAAAAATAACCAAGAAGTTTTTTCGAATTCCAACACAAATAAACGAAAATCTTTTTATATGATGGAAGGTATTCCTATTATCCCTATCAATAAGGATCTAGTACAAGATGATATTAGAGATATGGAGAAAAATCTGGATAGAAAATATTTTGATTGGAGAATTATCGATTTTTGTCTTAGAACGAAAATCGATATCGAGGCTTGGATCAATATTGATACTGACCCAAACAGTAATAAAAAATCGACTAAGGCTAAGCTTAATAATTATCAAATAATTGATAAAATCAAAAAGAAAAATCTTTTTTATCTCACAATTCATCAAGATCAAGAAATCAACTTATCCAATCAAAAACGTTTTTTTGATTGGATGGGAATGAATGAAGAAATACTAAAGCGTCCCATATCAAATCTTGAACGTTGGTTCTTCCCAGAATTTTTGATATTTTATAATTTGTATAAAACAAAACCGTGGGTTATACCAATAAAATTACTTCTTTTAGATTCTAATATAAATGAAAACGCTACTGATATTGAAAACAAAAGCATCGCTGGAAATAAAAAAAAGGATCCTTTTATATCAATATCCTCCAGTGAAAAAAAATCTCTTGAATTAAAAAAACGAAATAAAGGGCAAAAAGAATCCGCCGCGGACCAAGCAAACTTTGAATCTGCTCTTTCAAACCAAGAAAAAGATGTTGAAGAAGATTATACGGGCTCGGACATGAAAAAACATAAAAATAAAAAGCAATACAAGAACAATACAAAAGCGGAGTTTGATTTCTTACTAAAAAGGTATTTTCTTTTTCAATTGCGATGGGATGATATTTTAAATAAAAAAATAATTAATAACATCAAAGTATATTGTCTCCTGCTTAGACTGATAAATCCACGAGAAATAACTATATCCTCTATTCAAAGGGGAGAAATGAGTCTTGATATTCTGATGATTCAGAAAAATTTAACTCTTACAGAATTGATCAAAAGAGGAATTTTGATTATTGAACCAATTCGTCTATCTATAAAAAATGATGGGCAATTTATTATGTCTCAAACCATTGGTATTTCGTTGGTTCATCAAAGTAAACACAAAATTAATCAAAAATACCGAGAAAAAACTCATGTTGATAAGAATTCTGATGAAGTCATTACCAAATATAAAAAGATGACTGGAAATAGGGATAAAAATCATTATGATTTGTTTGTTCCTGAAAATCTTTTATCACCTAGACTTCGGAGAGAATTTCGAATTCTAATTTGTTTCAATTCTAGGAATAGAAATGATATGCATAAAAATTCAGCATTGGGGAATGGGAATAAGGTAAACAGTCAGGTTTTGGATAAAAGCAAAGGATATCAAAAGAAACTTATTAAATTAAAGTTATTTCTGTGGCCCAATTATCGATTAGAAGATTTAGCTTGTATGAATCGTTATTGGTTTGATAGCAATAACGGCAGTCGTTTCGGTATGGTAAGGATACATATGTATCCGCGATTGAAAATTCATTACTAGTATATTTTTGCTATCTTTCCCATATCGTAGCGGGTCTATGACGACAAAGAGGTGCACACATTCATTGTCTTACATTCCGTTCTGATACATGATACTAATTCAATGACATATCAATTCGATCTCGAAATGAATCAATAAAATCTTCTGATTTTAGGACTAAGTTTTTATCTTTTTTGAGTACGGAAAACAACCATGCTTTTGTATACCTTTTCAAATCGAATTTTTAAATTAAAATCGGATTGATTTTAATTTGATTTAATAAAATTCGAAATTAGAACAAAATTAAGATTATTGTCTATACCAAACTAAAACAAGTGACATTATTATTACTGATCAATAAAGATATCTATCAATAAAAATATCTTAAAAAAAGAAGGGGGTTTCATTTTATGGTAAAAAATCCATTCATCTCAGTTATTTCACAAGAAGAAAAAGAAGAAAACAGGGGTTCTGTTGAATTTCAAATATTTAGTTTCACCAATAGGATACGAAGACTTACTTCACATTTACAATTACACAAAAAAGACTATTTATCTCAGAGAGGTCTACGTAAAATTCTGGGAAAACGCCAACGACTGCTATCTTATTTGTCAAAGAAAAATAGAATAGGTTATAAAGAATTAATTAATCGGTTGGATATTCGGGAATCAAAAACTCGTTAATTTGAAGAAGCATTTTGAATTATTTGATTTATTAGATCTTGAATTTGAATGAACTTTTTTTCGTTTTCAACAATTCATGAAAGAATGAATTAAGGAAAAACCTATGAATATACCAGCTCCAAGAAAAGACCTCATGGTAGTCAATATGGGTCCCCACCATCCATCAATGCATGGTGTTCTTCGACTTATCATTACTCTAGATGGTGAAGATGTTATTGACTGTGAACCAATATTGGGTTATTTACACCGAGGGATGGAAAAAATTGCGGAAAACCGAACAATTATACAATATTTACCTTATGTAACACGTTGGGATTATTTAGCTACTATGTTCACAGAAGCAATAACGGTAAATGGACCGGAACAGCTGGGAAATATTCAAGTACCTAAAAGAGCCAGCTATATCAGAATAATTATGTTGGAGTTGAGTCGTATAGCTTCTCATCTGTTATGGCTCGGCCCTTTTATGGCGGATATTGGTGCACAGACTCCCTTTTTCTATATTTTCAGAGAAAGAGAATTAGTATATGATCTATTCGAAGCTGCCACCGGTATGAGAATGATGCATAATTATTTTCGGATCGGGGGGGTAGCGGCTGATCTCCCTCATGGCTGGATAGATAAATGTTTGGATTTCTGCGATTATTTTTTAATAAGGGTTGCTGAATATCAACAACTTATTACACGCAATCCTATTTTTTTAGAACGAGTCGAGGGGGTAGGCATTATTGGTCGAGAGGAAGTAATAAATTGGGGTTTATCGGGACCAATGCTGCGAGCGTCCGGAATACAATGGGATCTTCGTAAAGTTGATCAGTATGAGTGTTATGACGAATTTGATTGGGAAGTACAGTGGCAAAAAGAAGGGGATTCGTTGGCTCGTTATCTAGTCCGAATTGGTGAAATGATGGAATCCATAAAAATTATTCAACAGGCTCTCGAAGGAATTCCGGGGGGGCCATATGAGAATTTAGAAACCCGATATTTTGATAGAGAAAGGAATCCAGAATGGAATGATTTTGAATATCGCTTTATTAGTAAAAAACCTTCTCCTACATTTGAATTGCCGAAACAAGAACTTTATGTGAGAGTCGAAGCTCCAAAAGGAGAGTTGGGGGTTTTTCTGATAGGGGATCGGAGTGGTTTTCCTTGGAGATGGAAAATTCGACCGCCGGGTTTTATCAATTTGCAAATTCTTCCTCAGTTAGTTAAAAGAATGAAATTGGCTGATATTATGACAATACTAGGTAGTATAGATATCATTATGGGAGAAGTTGATCGTTGAAATGATAATTGATACACCAGAAGTACAAGATATCGATTCTTTTTCTAGATTGGAATTTTTAAAAGGGGTCTATGGAATTATATGGTTACTTATTCCTATTTTGACTCTTGTATTGGGAATCACAATAGGCGTACTGGTAATTGTATGGTTAGAAAGAGAAATATCCGCGGGAATACAACAACGTATTGGACCTGAATACGCCGGTCCTTTGGGAGTTCTTCAAGCTCTAGCAGATGGGACAAAACTTCTTTTCAAAGAAAATCTTTTTCCATCTAGAGGGGATACTCGTTTATTCAGTATCGGTCCATCGATAGCAGTGATATCAATTTTAGTAAGCTATTTAGTAGTTCCGTTTGGTTATCGCCTTGTTTTAGCAGATCTCAATATTGGTGTTTTTTTATGGATTGCTATTTCAAGTATTGCTCCCATTGGACTTCTTATGTCAGGATACGGGTCAAATAATAAATATTCCTTTTTAGGTGGTCTACGAGCTGCTGCTCAATCGATTAGTTATGAAATACCATTAACTTTATGTGTGTTATCAATATCTCTACGTGCGATTCGTTGATATATAGACATAAACTTTTCTCTATTCTTCCTTTCTAGGAAAGCGGTGGAATGAATTGAGTAAAGTTAGATATCTTCATTTTTTTTATTCATTATTCGGATTGAAAAATTAAATCAAATAGTTATATGAGTGAAAGAAAACAGCTTATATTATATATAATATATAAATTAGATAATTTAGAATATATAAATTCGCAGTAAAAATATTGAGTCTCATTTTCCATGTATAAGAAAGAGTTAAGCGGAAATAAACATAAACATAAGAAACCGTTTACCCCAAGATTGGTTAATTAGTCATCCTGACTTGAAGCGGGCTCAAAAGATCCACCGTATTGCGTTTTCACTATCATTTGTATGTATTAAGATACATGTATTATCATAACGGGGGGTTGAACAAAAACGAGTGGATGGTTAGAAACACCAAGATATGTAACGGATTTGTAATGGAAATGGAATTTCTGTAAATTATCCAAAAGGACATTTTTACATAATATACAAACAAAGAATACTAATTGGGGCTTAAAGTTGGTAGAAATTATTAGGCAGTACTCCCCAAGGCACGATTCCAATCCAGAGTATGCTCCTATCCACCGATTAAATACATAACTATTGGGAACGAAAAAATCCTTTATTTTGTAAGCCCCCCTTTTTTCAGAAATAGAAAGAAGAATAGGAATGAAAAAAAAAAAAAAAGAGAAAGAAACCCAATTCCAATAAAAAAATATCTTTTTTATCCTTTTCCATATCCATATTCATATATAGAATATGTATCATAATTCATGAATTAATATGGAATTCTTTTTCATAAGTAAAAACGACGGGCTAGTTATATTTCTACAAGAAGTATTTTATTGAAAAATTAAGTTATTACTCAACAAAGAAGAATTGAAATTATTAAAGAAGGGGTGAGA